AGGCATGAGTGATTAAATGGAATAAAGCAGCCCTATAAGAACCTATACCCAGAGCTAATATAATATAACCTAATTGAGACATGGTAGAATAAGCTAAACTTCTTTTAATATCTCTTTGAGCAAGAGCCAAAGTAGCTCCTAATAATACTGTTATTACACCTATTAAGGAAATAAGATTCATTATGTAAGGTATGACTATGAAAAGAGGAAGAAGACGAGCTACAAGAAAAATTCCTGCTGCTACCATAGTAGCAGCATGTATAAGAGCCGAAATGGGAGTGGGTCCTTCCATAGCATCAGGTAACCATATGTGAAGGGGAAATTGTGCAGATTTAGCAACTGCACCGAGGAATAAAAAAGAAGCACAAAGAGTAATAAATAAAGAATTTACTCCATTATTATGAATTAATTTAGTAACTATTTCGAACAAATCTCGAAATTCTAAACTACCAGTTATCCAATAAAATCCTAAAATTCCTAATAATAAACCAAAATCCCCTATACGATTGGTTACAAAAGCTTTTTGACAAGCACTTGCTGCAATTGGTCGTGTGAACCAAAAACCTATTAATAAATAGGAACACATTCCTACAAGTTCCCAAAAAATATAAATTTGTATTAAATTAGAACTAGTAACTAATCCCAACATAGAAGTATTGAAAAAACTCATATAAGCAAAAAATCTCAAATATCCTCGATCATGAGACATATAATTATCACTATAAATAAGAACCATGATTCCAACAGTAGTAATTAATATTGGCATAATAGAAGTAAGCGGATCAATCAAGTGTCCGAACTCTAAAGAAAAATCATTATTGACAGTCCAAGACCATAGATATTGATAGATAAAATTTCCGTTTATTTGCTGAATAGAAAGATTAACAGAAAATACCATAGCTATAGTTAGCATCAAAACACTCGGGAAAGCCCACATACGTCGAATATTTTTTGTTGCTGCAGGAATAAGTAGAAGTCCAAATCCTATTAACATAGTAATAGGAAATGGAAAAAAAGGTATTATCCATGCATATTTATATGTATGTTCCATAAAAAACACAAATTTTCGTTTTTTTCTTATAATTGTTTCCGATTCACCCATTTTTATTGCTTTTGAAGAAAACAATAAAAAAATGAAAAAAAAAAAGATATGAAACCTTAAATATTATTATTTTACATTTTTCTTACTTTTTTTAGATATTTCAAAAATTTGAAAAAGTTAGAAATTGTTGCTTAAATGCTTTGTCCAAATAGCTCGATATAGAGTCATTTTTTAGTTATTAATTTTTTAACTAAAATATTCATTTTTGAAGTAGAAAAATATTTTTTTATAAAAAAAAGAGAAGGAGAATATTAAAAAAAATTTTGCCACTAGACTAGAATTGTATTCTAGTAATATATAACCATATCATATACTATAGTAAGCAAAGAAAAAGTAAGAAAAGTAAACAAAAATAACTATACCAATATCAGTAGAATATGGATATATAGTTTGCATCAAAAAATCAACTAATTCTTCTATTAATTTTTTTTTATTACCTAATTTCTATTTTTTATGAAATTGATTGATTGGATTGAAATCCAATAAGATAAGAAAATATCAGAAATCTTATAAAAATTAGAAATCTTATAAAAATCCTTACTTCTTATATTCTAGAACTGAATAAAAAAAACGTAAAATGAAAGTTCCTTTTCTTAGCTAACGGAATGTCTTGTTTAACATATTAACTACTAGAAAATTCCTTTTAAAATTTTTCTTTTTTTTCTTCTATTTTTTCCTAGTTTATTATATTTTTCCTAGTTTATTATATATGTAACACACATATATATATAAACAATATATTTGTATTGTTAAAAAAAAAAAAATTATCGACGAAATTAAATATAATATAAAAAATGACTAAAACTAAAAAAAAAAACGATCCATATTGATCAATACATGTCTTTCACATACAACAATAAAAAGGAAGAACTCTTTTTTTTATGGCAGTTCCAAAAAAACGTACTTCTATATCAAAAAAACGTATTCGTAGAAATATTTGGAAGAAAAAGGGAAATTTAGTTGCAATAAAAGCCTTTTCTTTAGCAAAGTCAGTTTCTACGGGAAATTCAAAAAGTTTTTTTGTTCGGCAAACAAATAATAAAATTTTAGAATAATTTGAATTCCGTGATTTAAAGAACTTTTCTATATATAGAATATAAAAATTTTTCATTAACTTATGTATTTATTTACCTCCTCAAGATTAGTTAGAACTAGCAGCTATTTTATGTCGAATATTAACTTATCTGTCTGCTAGTTTGGTTCTAAGTATTATTTTATTTCTTTTCCCAGTAGAAATTTTTTTTCCATTAGGAAAAGAAATAAAATGTAATTATAATGAATATTAAAACTGTTTTATTATATGTCTATCTCAAGATCAAACGAAATTTGTTTTGTTTACTAAGTATTATTCTATATTTAAATTTTGTACATAACAAACAACAAATATTAATTWAATWGTAGACTAAAAACATTAAAAAGTAGACTAAAAACAAGATTTTTAGAAAACGAGTCTTTTAATTTCTAATTTAATTTATTAAATAATTCTATTTTGATATGTATAAAATCATCTTATTTATTTAATTTTTATTTATTTTTTTTATAAAAAAGATCTTTCTAAGTTTTTTAAGTGTTATTAAAAATAAAAAGAATACTTAAGTTTAAACAAAAGAGTTTAAAAGAACCCTTATTCATCCATTTCCTAAAGGATAACTATATCGGATTCTAGAATCCACATCTAGACGATTCAACATGAATTGACTATTATTATTTCAAGTAAGCCGCTATGGTGAAATTGGTAGACACGCTGCTCTTAGGAAGCAGTGCTAGAGCATCTCGGTTCGAGTCCGAGTGGCGGCATACTCTAAAAAAGATAGAATGGATCTTTTAATGTATTTAATTCCCGATTTCAATTCTGTAATGAGACCCTTTTTATGTATGATATTTGCGACTTTAGAACATATATTAACTCATCTCTCTTTTTCGATCGTTTCAATTGTGATTGCGATTCATTTGATGATTCTATCAGTTCACGAAATCATCGGATTACGCCATTCGTCGGAAAAAGGAATGTTAGCTACTTTTTTTTCTCTAACAGGATTATTAGTTATTCGTTGGATTTCTTCGAGACATTTTCCATTAAGTAATTTATACGAGTCATTGATCTTCCTTTCATGGAGTTTTTCCATTATTCATATGGTTTCCAAGCTATGGAATCATAAAAATGATTTAAGTACAATAACCGCGCCAAGTGCCATTTTTACTCAAGGTTTCGCTACATCTGGTCTTTCAAGTAAAATGCATCAATCAGCAATATTAGTACCTGCTCTACAATCTCAGTGGTTAATGATGCATGTAAGTATGATGTTATTGAGCTATGCAGCTCTTTTATGTGGTTCGTTATTATCAGTCGCTTTTTTAGTCATTACATTTCGAAAAAACATCAATATTTTTTTTCGAAGCAAAAATTTTTTAATATTAATTAAGTCATTTTTCTTTGGGAAGATCGAATACTTGAACGAAAAAAGAAGTGTTGTTAAAAGCACTTCTTTTCTTTCATTTCAAAATTATTATAAATATCAATTAATTCAGCGTTTGGATTATTGGAGTTCTCGTGTTATTAGTTTAGGGTTTACCTTTTTAACCATAGGTATTCTTTCTGGAGCAGTATGGGCTAACGAAGCATGGGGGTCTTATTGGAATTGGGACCCCAAGGAAACTTGGGCATTTATTACTTGGACCATATTCGCAATTTATTCACATACTAGAACAAATCAAAGTTTGCACGGTACGAATTCGGCACTTGTAGCTTCTATAGGATTTCTTATAATTTGGATATGCTATTTTGGGATCAATCTATTAGGAATAGGTCTACATAGTTATGGTTCATTCACATAAAATCTAATTAAATTGTAGAAATTCCATGCGGAATAAGTAAGACATATATAACGAAAATTTGTGTGAGTTTTTAAGAACTGTTTGAATTAAGATTCAAACAGTTCTTAAAAACTTGAGATATATCTTTCTAATTCACTTTATTATTTTTTTTTCGTTGTACAGCGAATAGTTTCAAAAATATTATAATTGAAAATTATAAGACTTTCTATCTCATAAAAAAAAAACTATCTATGAAAATAATTAGATAGGATAGCTTGTATCTTGTCAACTGATAAAGAAAAAACGAAATCGGGATAAATACCAATTCCTATTACGGGTAAAAGGATACAGATTGAAACAAATAGTTCTCGTGGTCCAGAATCCACGAAATTTGAGTTTAGAACATTGAAAAAATTGTATCCATAGAACATTTGCCGTAACATAGATAACAAATAAATAGGAGTTAATATCATTCCAATTGCCATTACAAGGGTAATTAATATTTTTGGCATTAAAAGATATTTTGGACTGGTAATTAGTCCAAAAAATACGACTAATTCCGCAACAAAACCACTCATTCCCGGCAATGCAAGAGAAGCCATCGAGAAACTACTAAACATGGTAAATATTTTTGGCATTGGAATGGATATTCCCCCCATTTCGTCGAGATAAACAAGACGTATTCTATCACAACTCATTCCTACCAAGAAAAAAAGTGCAGCACCAATAAATCCATGAGAGAGTATTTGTAAAACGGCTCCGTTGAGTCCCATGTCGGTTATAGAACTAATTCCTATAATTATGAAACCCATGTGCGATACAGAAGAATAGGCTATTCTTTTTTTTTGATTGCGTTGACCAAGCGAGGTTGAAGCTGCATAAATTATTTGGATTGCCCCCACTATCACTAACCAGGGAGAAAATATAGAGTGAGCATGTGGTAATAATTCCATATTGATACGAATCAATCCATATGCTCCCATTTTTAATAAGATTCCCGCTAGAAGCATACATGTACTGTAATGTGCTTCTCCATGGGTATCTGGTAACCATGTATGTAGGGGTATAATCGGTGATTTGACAGCATAAGCAATAAGGAAGCCCAAATAAAATATTATTTCTAATGTCACAGGATATGACTGATTAACTAATCTGTCAAAATCCAATGTCGGTTCATTGGAACCATATAAACCCATACTTAGAACTCCTATTAAGAGAAAAATGGAACCCCCCGCAGTGTACAAAATAAACTTTGTAGCCGAGTACAAACGTTTCCTTCCTCCCCACATAGATAAAAGTAAGTAAACAGGAATTAATTCTAACTCCCACATGATAAAAAAAAGTAAAAGATCTCTAGAAGAAAATAATCCTATTTGACCACTGTACATTGCTAACATCAGGAAATAGAACAATCGCGGATTTCGAGTAACAGGCCAAGCTGCTAAAGTAGCTAAAGTAGTGATAAATCCTGTTAATAAAATAGGTCCTATGGAAAGTCCGTCGATTCCCAGTCTCCAGTGAAAATTGAAAACATTTATCCATTTAGCATCCTCTTCTAATTGAATTAATGGATCGTCCAATTGGAAATGATAACAGAAGACATAGGTTGTTATAAGGAGTTCTAATAAGCAAATACATATAGTATACCATCTAAATACCTTATTCCCTTTATGAGGGAGAAAGAAAATTGAGGAACCCGCGAATATTGGCAAAACTACAAGTATTGTTAACCAAGGGAAATAACTCGTGATAAAGACAAAATGCGTTTTGACCAAAAAGCCCGTGCTCAAGAAAATATATTCTTTTGAGCACGGGCTTTTGTCGGTAAAAAGGAATCAAATGATTCAAGTGGACTTTATTATAACGTATCAATAAGATAGACCCATGCTGCGAGTTGTTTCATGCCATAAATAAACACGGACACTCAAAAAATCTGTTGGACAGGCGGATTCACATCTTTTACAACCTACACAGTCTTCCGTTCTTGGCGCGGAAGCAATTTGCTTAGCTTTACATCCGTCCCAAGGTATCATTTCCAATACATCTGTGGGACAGGCTCGTACACATTGAGTGCACCCTATACATGTATCATAAATTTTTACTGAATGTGACATTGGGTCTATAAATTCCAGTTTTGAACATAAAAAATTTTCGATCTGGTAAAGTAAAAAAAAAAAAATAATAATAAATTTAAAATTATATAATTTATATTTATATTTTCTTTATATATAGAAACCAGATGAATCAATGATTTATCAAAAAAAAATCTTAAGAATCAAAATTTTTATAAATCTGTTCATCAGAAGGGACCAAGAGACTTTGATTTATCTTTCAACAACCATGATCATATGAATCGCATGAATCACACGTGCAACTTCACGTTGACTAATGGATCGTCAATATTTCAATATAAAGATATATTGAAATATTACTATACATATTAGTATTATTTGTAAATAAATATGTAAAAGACACCGAAATGATATTTTATAGAAAGTTTTTTCTACAATATATATATATATATATATATATATATATATATATTAYAGTTATGGCTAATTTTTCAACAAACTTGATTGATTAATACGAGTTGATTTTCTGTTACGATAGATCGACGAAACAATAGCTAAACCAATAGCAGCTTCCGCCGCTGCAATCGCTATAATAAAGATTGAGAAAATCTCGCCTTTTAATTGGCGACTATCAAATATATCAGAAAATAGTACGAGATTAATATTAACCGAATTTAGTATAAGTTCAAGACACATAAGTGCTCTAACCATGTTTCGACTTGTGATCAATCCATAGATACCGATTGCAAATAAATAGACACTCAAAAAAAGTACATGTTCGAACATCATTGACTAACTCCTGATCAACCTCGATTCGTTTCAATATGAACAAAAATTCAACCAAGTTGATTGACTAGAATCGAGCGATTACATAAAAAAGGGAATATTGACAGTAGATTAAACTTATTTTTTTTTTATTCTAACTAAACTATTTATTATTGACGAGCCATAGTAATTGCGCCTATCAAAGAAACTAAAAGAATTATAGAAATTAGTTCAAACGGAAGATAAAAATCTGTTGATAAATGAATTCCAATTTGTTGAACGTTGTTTATAAAGTCTTGCTCTATAATTTGATTTGATCTTGTAGTCCAAAGAATTCCGTACCATGACGTATCTGCAATAGTAGTAATTAGTGAAAAAAGAATACTTATACAAACCAGTGAAGTGATTCCATCTCCAATAGTCCAAAGATAGAAATCGTTAGAATATTCTGAACCATTCACGAACATAACAGCAAATATGATTAAGACATTTATGGCTCCTACATAAATAAGAAGCTGGGCGGCAGCGACAAAAAAGGAGTTTGATGAAATATAGAATAAGGATATACAAACAAGAACCGATCCCAACGAAAAGGCGGAATAAATTGGATTAGTAAACAATACTACTCCTAAACCTCCTAATATAAGAAATGATCCCAGAAATACTACAAGTATATCATGTATTGGTCCAGGTAAATCCATTATGTATAAGAGAAAAATCAGTCAAAATGTTTCATGACCTTACTAAATAGTCCAGGAAAGAGAAGGGTGTTCCCCTTATTTTTTTTTCTTATATATGATGAGTTTTTAATGCAATTAAATCTTAATATGGATGGATTACTGTGAATATAGATAAAGTTATTAAAATTATCGGATAATCTTTTCTTTTTTCTTTTAGAGATTCTAATTTTTTAATATTTTTAAATAATTAAGAAAACACATATTCACAGTTTAAATTAAAGAGTGATTCTCAATAATCAATAGTTAATAAGATAAGTTTATTAGGTTCTCATAAAAAAAAGAAGACTTGTTTCTGTTTATCTTTATATAAAAAAATATTAGTAATCAGTAATCGTTCTTGAATCAAGGGGTTTATCTTTATCCATTTTAATTTGACTGGAATTCATAATTGTTTGAATTGTGTAATCTCCAATTACTGACATTGGTAACCGACCTAATGCAATTTGATTATAATTTAATTCGTGACGATCATAAGTTGAAAGTTCATATTCTTCAGTCATCGATAAACAGTTTGTTGGACAATACTCGACACAATTACCACAAAATATACAGACTCCAAAATCAATACTATAATTAAACAATTGTTTCTTTTTAATCTCGCTTTTAAACCTCCAATCAACAACGGGTAGATCTATGGGACATACACGAACACATACCTCACAAGCAATACATTTATCAAATTCAAAATGAATTCGACCGCGGAAACGTTCTGATGTAATCGATTTTTCATAAGGATATTGAATAGTTACAGGTAAACGATTTGTATGGGATAGGGTAATTATGAAACTTTGACCAATGTACCTTGCCGCCCGTATTGTTTGTTGACCAAAATTTATGAACCCGGTCACCATAGGGAACATATTGTAGATCTCCGTGAATAATTTGATGTTTCTTTCTCTTGTTTAAGATCAGTTATGAATGGAGAATATCGTTATCTTATTCTATTCTTTATAGGTAAATAAGTTGAGAAGAAGTTGTCAATAATAGATTACCCAGAGAAATAGGTAAAAGAAATTTCCATCCAAAATTTAAAAGTTGGTCCATTCTCAGTCTAGGTAAAGTCCATCTTGCTGTGATAGGAATGAACAAAAACAAATAAGCTTTAGCTAATGTAATAAATATACCAATTGTTATTCCAAAAACTCCTGTCATTTTATTTATTCCGAAAAATTCAGGAATATACGGAATAGAGAAATTCCACCCGCCTAAGTAAAGAACTGTTATAAATAATGAAGAAGCTAATAAATTTAGGTAAGAAGCAAGGTAAAATAGAGCATATTTAATACCCGAATATTCTGTTTGATAACCTGCTACTAATTCCTCCTCTGCTTCTGGTAAATCAAAAGGTAATCTCTCACATTCTGCTAGAGAAGAAATTAGAAAAACAACAAACCCTATAGGCTGACGCCACAGATTCCACCCCCAAAAACCATATTTTGACTGTGACTCAACTATATCAACTGTACTTGAACTGTTAGATAATCATAGTCGATAATAACATTACTGTTCATATCGCTATTTCAAAACCGTACATGAGACCTCAGCTTCATACGGCTCCTCTATGGTCACAAATAAATGTAAGTACTTGTTTGGTATTATTGTAATTTTTAGATTCTAATTCTAATACCGGGAAGTCCAAAATTAGACCAACGAAATTCTGTCTGCTAAAATAAAAAAGCGCTTCCGAATTGATCTTTTCCATTAAAATTACAATTTCTCTTTATTCGGTAATAACTTAATCCTTAAATAAAATACTCGTTATATCAATAAATTAGGTTTTATCAATAACTCTAAAGTCTAAAGAAAGAATTAGTTAGAAAGAATTAATCATTAATTCCAAATTTATGATTAAGAATTCCATGTATGTATATAGTAGATATGAATATTAAATGGGGAAAAGAAATAAGAAATAAATATCCTGTATCGTAATTTTTTGTTTCATTTTTCCCATTCAATATTTTGCATTCTATTTCTTTTGCTCCTGTCCTATTCTTCTTTCTCAGAGGAGAGGAGGTACTCTGAAAAAAAAAAATAAAGGATTAATTCGTTTTTTATAGTAATTTCTTTAATCAGTGAATAGGAGCATACTCGAGATCGGAATCGTGGAGAAGTACTACTTGGTCATTTCTACCAACTTAAAGTCCTCATTATGATTCGTTTTATCCAAAGCTTTATGTAAAAAAATCCTTTTTTTTATCTTAAATTATCTCCATTACTAATCTTTTGTGTACCTTGGTGTTACTAACTGTCCACTGATTTTTTATTGATCTCCAGTATGGTAATAAATACAAGACAGTAGTAGAAACCCCATACGGGTGATCTTTTGTACCCGCTTCAAGATATGATAATTGGTCAAAGAATCTTTACCTTGGGGTAAACAGTTTATACTGCTTATGTTTCTATTCTCGTACATAGGGAATGAGATTTAATCCTCTTACTGCAAATTTATAAGCAGTTTGCTTTTACTCATCTAACTATCTAGCTTAATTCATCAGTCTATTTCCAGTTCTAGAAAAGAGGGAAAATAATAATGATYATCTAGCTTAATTCATCAGTCTATTTCCAGTTCTAGAAAAGAGGGAAAATAATAATGTTCTGCCGAATCACACGTAGAGATATTGATAACACACATAGAGTTAATGGTATTTCATAACTGATAGATTGAGCAGCAGCCCGTAGACCACCTGAAAAAGAATATTTATTATTCGACCCATATCCTGACATAAGAAGTCCAATAGGGGCAATACTAGAAATGGAGATCCATAAAAAAACGCCTATACTAAGATCGGCCAAAACAAGGTGATATCCAAAAGGAATTACTAAATAACTTAGTAGAACAGATATAACCGCTATAGACGGTCCCGCGCTGAACAAACGAATATCTCCTCTAGATGGGAGGAGATCTTCTTTAAAAACTAATTTGGTTCCATCTGCTATAGCTTGAAGAATTCCCAATGGACCGGCATATTCAGGCCCAATGCGTTGTTGTATTGCTGCAGATATTTCTCTTTCTAACCACACAATTACTAGTACCCCTATTGTTATTCCCAATATAAGGGTGAAAATAAGAACAAAGATCCATATGAGTCCATAGACTTCTTTTAAAGATTCCGATCTAGAAAAAGAATTTATAGCTTGTATTTCCACTTCTGTCATATCAATTATCATTTCAACGATCAACTTCTCCCATAATGATATCTATACTACCTAATATCGTCATGATATCTGCCAATTTCATTCTTTTAACTAGTTGAGGGAGAATTTGCAAATTGATAAAACCGGGTGGACGAATTTTCCATCTCCAAGGGAAAACACTACTATCTCCTATCAAATAAATTCCTAATTCTCCTTTTGGAGCTTCTACTCTCACATAAAGTTCTTGCTTCGACAATTCAAAATTGGGCGAAAGTTTTTTAGTAATAAATCTATATTCAAAATTATTCCATTCGGAATTTTTTGCTTTATCAAAACGTCGGACTTCTAAATTCTCATAAGGTCCTCCAGGAATTCCTTCTAGAGCCTGTTGAATAATTTTTATAGATTCCTTCATTTCACCGATTCGTACTAAATAACGAGCTAGTGAATCTCCTTCTTTTTGCCATTGGACTTCCCAATCAAATTTATTGTAACACTCATAACTATCAACTTTACGAAGATCCCATTGGATTCCAGAAGCCCGTAACATTGGTCCTGATAAACCCCAATTTATTGCCTCCTCTCCACCAATAATGCCCACTCCTTCAACGCGTTCCAAAAAAATAGGATTACGCGTAATAAGTTTTTGATATTCAACAATTCCTGTTAAAGAATAATCGCAAAAATCCAAACATTTCTCTATCCAGCCATAGGGTAAATCGGTAGCAACCCCCCCAATACGGAAATAATTATGCATCATTCGCATACCTGTAGCGGCTTCGAATAGATCATATAACAATTCCCTTTCTCTGAAAATATAGAAAAAGGGAGTCTGTGCACCGATATCTGCCATAAAAGGTCCAAGCCATAATAAATGAGAAGCTATACGACTCAGTTCTAGCATAATTATTCTAATGTAACTAGCTCGTTTAGGTACTTGAACGCTTTCTAATCGTTCTGGTGCATTTACTGTTATTGCTTCTGTGAACATAGTGGCTAAATAATCCCACCGTGTTACATAAGGCAAATATTGTATAATTGTTCGATTTTCCGCTATTTTTTCCATCCCTCTATGTAAATAACCCAATATAGGTTCACAATCAATAACATCTTCACCATCGAGAGTAACAATTAGTCGAAGAACGCCATGCATTGATGGGTGGTGAGGACCCATATTCACTACCATGAGATCCTTTCTTGTAGCTGGTACAGTCATAACTTTTCTTCCTTAATTCAATTCAGTATTCCATGAATTTAGCAAAATGAAGTTGATCCAAATGCAAAATTTAATAACTAAAGAAAAAATTCAAACCAATCTTAAACTTAAAATTAACGAGTTTTTGACTTCCGAATACCCAACTGGTTAATCAATTTCTTATAACGTACTCGATTTTTCTTTGACAAATAATCCAACAGCCGTTGACGTTTTCCCAGAATTTTTCGTAGACCTCTTTGTGATAAAAAATCTTTTTTATGTAATTTTAAATGTGAAGTAAGTCTTTGTATCTTATCAGTGAAACTAAATACTTGAAATTCAACAGATCCACAGTTTTTTTCTTTTTCTTGTCGAATAGCCGAGATGAATGAATTTTTGACCATAAAAACAAAATTTTCTTTTTTTTTTTCTTTTACGCGAATTTTACCGATCAGGAAAAATAAAAATATTTATTATACGTGTTATTTGCAGTTATTTGAATTTAGTACAAAAAAATTTCTCATTTCTTCATATAGAATTTTTTCTATCCAAATCAAATTTTCAATTTGATTTGGATAAAAAAGAACGATCCATTTTTTTTTTCAAGATTTTCCTATTTAGGAAAGAAAATGTTTTTTCAATAAAGAAAAATGGATATAAGATTTAGAGGAAATATACTATGTTATATTTATTATATACTATTAATATAATTAAAGAATTCTGAATCGTGGATACATATGTATTCTTGATATACTGAAATTACTGCCATTATTGGTATCAAACCAATAACGATTCATACAAGCTAAATCTTCTAATCGATAATTGGGCCAAAGAAAAAATTTAAATTTAATGAATTTCTTTGTATATGTATTAAGATGTTTTTCCTTGTTCAAAAATTGTCCACAGTTGTTTATGTTGTTTTGATTACAGAATATTGGATTTCTACCCATAATATTCCAATTCTGAGAATTAAAACAAATGAAAATTCTCAATTCTCTACGACGTCTGGGGGATAGAATATTTTCAGGAACAGGGAAATCATAATAATTTTTGTTGTTTTTAGTCATAAGTATATTGCTGTGTTGTGCAACAGATTCATGAAGTTTTTTTTTATCAACATATTCTTTTTTTATTATGTATTTTCCATCAGTTTGGCGTTTAGTCTTATCAACCAATGAAATACCTATGGTTTGATATATAATATCTTTTCCATCCCTTTTCATAGATAGACGAATTGGTTCGACAATAAATATGCCTCTTTTTACCAACTCTGTAAGAGTTAGATCTTTTTGAATTAACATTACATCTAGATGCATCTCTCCTCTTTGAATTGAAGATATAGCTATTTCCTTTGGATCTATTAGTCTAAGTAGAAGACAATATACCTTTATATTATTGATCATTCTTTGATTCAAGAGATCATCCCATCTTAATTGAAAAAGAAAATATTTTTTCAAGAAAAAATTGAGTTCTGCTTCTTTCTTGCTCTTAGATTGTTTTTTTTTTCTACCTTTTTTAATGTCTGTTCCTGTATAATCTGTCTCAACATCTTTTTCATTTTGTTTTCGTAAATCTAATACAAGATTTCCTTGACCTTGTTGTTCATTTTTTTTTTTTACATTGATCTTTTTACTTTTACTACTATTTTCATAGAAATGAAAATGAAAAATAAGTAATTTTGTAGGTATGATCCACGGTTTTATTTTATACGCATTAAAAAGTAGTACAAATTCTGGGAAAAACCAAGGTTCTAGGTTTGATATGCTACGATAGAATTTTTCTTGATTCATTCCCATCCAATCAAAAAAGGATTTTTTTTTTAATTTTTTATAATTTAGATTTTTAGTATTTTTATGAATCTTGGTGTTGATAGGTGTATTGGCCGGGGTCTCAATATCAATATTATTTCTAATACAGAAATGGGGAATTTTATAATTTAAGAATAGTCTATCCATATTTTTGTCCGTATCAATGAGAAATCTTTTTTCTAGATAATTATTAATAACTATCCTTATCAATCCATAAAATGGTTCGGGTTTTAGTGTATTGAAATTAGATGGAATTTTTTTGTTTTCCACTTCTTGTAATTGTAACGTTGATTCATAAATATATGAGTTTTTATTTTCCTCAAAATTGATATATTTATATGATAAAATATCATATCCGAAATGTTTTTTCAATTTGTCTTTTTGACTCATCAGTGAATTTACTGCATAGTAATTTTCTTTCATGTAATGAATTAATTGGTCTTTTTCTTTTTTATATAAGTCCGATTTCGTTGAGTCTTTTTTTTTTATTATACTACATTGGTTGGCCCTATTTTGCCATTTTTTTGGTACTAAATAACACCACTTAGTCTGAGATAAATTATATTGATAATGACTCCTTAACCACATTTTCCATTTATTCATTCTATACTTATGTATTTTCTTATGCTTTGGTTTGGAACCAAATATTCCTTGTGTTGTACAATAATTCTTTATTATATCTGTAAGAAAAGGATAGGTGTTATGATATTGAAGTACAGATTTCAAAGAATATTTATTAAGTAATTGATTTTGCGAGAATTTGTAAAATATATATGCTTGAGACAAAGAAGATAAGTCCCAATAAATATTAGAATTTTTGTTGCTAATACTAAAATTAGTATTATAAAAAATATTATAAAACGACTTTTTTATAGTCGAAAGAAAGTTCATTATTTTTTGATTTGTCTTTTCAATTCCTGCTTGATTTGTTTTATCATTATAAATGTATTTATCTAAAATTTTGTTTGTTGATTTAAAACTTGGAATCTTAATGATACATAGTAATAGATTCATGTATATTTTTTCAATGAAAGATTTTATAAAATAATGTGATTTACGTATTAATCGGATATTTTTTCTTTTAAATATTTGCCAAATATCCTTCTGTAATTCCGCTCTTTTATCATCATAAGTTAGAACTATTTTTTTCTTGTCTTTTGTGATTCCTTTTATTTGACTCCTAATTGTGATTGTCTTATTAGCAAGATCTTTCATTTTTGTTTCGATGAGTGAATAATTTGCATTTCCGAAATTCAGGAATTGAATTGCAATCGTCGATTCGCGAAGAATCTTATTATTTATATTAGAATCTCTTCCATTTTTATTTTTAGTTGGTTCATATATTTTAACCCTACTCGATTTTAATATGGGTTTTACTTTTTCAAGTTTTTTCATTATTAGGTCCATAAATAAAATTATTTTGATGACCCATCTTGTTTTTTTTTTTGAAACTTTTAGAACCCCATTTCCTCTTTCTTTGAAAACTCTTCTAATTTCTAAAATTTTCTTTTTCGCTTTTATCGTTTTTTTTTCGAGTTCTTTAAAAATGGGTTCAAAGAAAGAAGGTCTTTTTCGGGGAGACCCAAAAGGTAGCTCTGCTTCTCTTCCCCAAACTGTTAAAAAACAAAAGTTATCTTTTTTCTCGTTTTTTTGCCTTTGCTGATCTCCATAATTAAATCGTACCTTAGATCTTTGCCAAGGTTTCAGACAAAAAGGAAATAGAATCTTTATTTGAATACCATCTCTTAACCAATCTTTGGGAAATTCCGTTTCTGATAATTGAACACCATTATAAGTACATTTAACATGCATTTCTCCATTCCATTCCTTCCAATCCTCGTACCATTCAGGGAATTGAAACAATAACATACGACTAATATTTTTAGCTATTATTAATACGGGAAATAGAACATATTTTCTAAGAAAAGATTGGGTTACTAATATTAAACCTCTTATTGCTTGAGTAAATAGAAAGCTATCCCAAGCCTCTGATATTGCTATTCGTTCATGTTCCTCTTCTTTCTCTTTGTTTGTTTTCTCATTTTCTTTTGTATGTTCTTGTTCAAAATAATAAATTTGAGATTCTGAGGTTCCCCCTAACCAATTCTTAATTTTAAATATATTAAAAAACAAAAAAAAGAATGTTTTGTCTATTCGATCCAAAAAAAGTGGAGAATGTGCATTTGCTTGAAATATTTTCAAGATAATTGTTTTACGTCTTTGAGCACGCATAGATCCTTTGATTATACCACGGCGAAAATCCGATTGTTGTGAGTAACGTATCAAAGCTACCTCGTCTTCTTCATCACTAGTATTACTAGTAGTATTATTAGTAGCACTCGAATTAGTACTCTGATCGTTATCAGTATAAATTATTATGCGTTTCCCTTTTCTTGACCTAATTTCAGGATCTTCCGTCGCTTCTTCTTCATCTTCTTCTTCCAAATCATCTGTTAATTTGTATGACCATCTAGAGACCTTTTTACTAATTTCTTCTATTCCAATAGAATTTTTTCTAATTTTTATTAGATCATTTGGATCGGTTGTAATTACATCGAATAAAAATTTCAAAGATTTTATTTGACTTTCTGAATCTATTCTTTGCACACGTTCAAAATCAAATTTTTCAATTGAGGTTAAGGAATTCTCAATAGGATTCGATAAAAATTTCTCATTAGAATAAAACCTATTCTTTTTATGAAAAAATGTTTGAGAATTTTTAGGAAATAGACCATGAATTTTATTTATCCACAATATTTCTAAGGAATCTACTCTTAAAGTTATTAAATCAGTCATGATTTCATCTGAATCCACATTTTTTATTGTTCCGCGATAAGGTCCATTCAAAAAGGGATCATACATATTGGGTAAATATTCTTGTTCATGTTCATCATCACATAATCTGGTTCTTTTTTCTAGTATATGAAAAGCAAAAGATCCTTTCTCTTTTTCTAAATTTTGTATTCTACTTACAAATTCGTTCCTTAAGTTGTATTTTTTTTGTTCATTATTATAAATCCAATAATTATATAGGTCTTCGTGGTATAGTTTTTCTGTCGTGTAAAAAGAAATTTTTCTCTCGATCATTTCTGAAAAGGTTGATAAACTTGGTGGATATGTAAAAGAAATTCGATTTTTTCCTTTATTTGGGCATATATAAAAAAAATATTGTGCCATTTCATTTCGTATAGCATTTTCAAACCTATCATTTTTTAAATATCTCAATGGGCGGTTCCATCGTTTATAATCGAAAAGAAAAGTTACAATAGGTTTTTCAAACCAAAAATAAGTTTTCTCTTCTTTAAGTTTTCCCAATTCCCAATTATCTTGATGGATATCAAGATAAGAATCTTCGTAAACCGGGTTATCTTTGTCTTCTTTAGTGGATCCCTCTTGTTCCTGTTTCGTCTTCTTCGTTTCGTAAGTTGTTTCTACATCGCTTTCTTCCGTTTCTGAGGTTTCTTTCAGTTTCTTAGTACCAATAGGCGATGGCATTCTGCCTAAATAGTAGACACAGGTGATAAATAAGAGAATACTAAAGATTCTAGCCATAGAATTTCTCAATTCTGCCACAAGGTACTTATTAGATCGAATCAAATGATTTTTCCGTATCCAGACTAATACCAATCCAACCCATTTCATGAATAAAATGTGACCAATTAACCAACCAACAAAACTACTTGTTACAAATAACATCTTGTTGTTGCATCGAAACATATAAATGTTGACTAATCTGGCTAACGTTGAACTTGGTAAAATGAAATGGTTGAATAATTGAAAAATGAGATTATTCAGGAATACACATTGAATGCTGAGATTACGCATGGAATTTCTGGTAGTAGATCCATAATCAAAAAAGTTTTTGTGAT